TCTCGTGGAGAATGGTAGGATATATGAAATTCCAATGACCGTTGGATATGATTCGATCAGGTCCTGAATAATCAAACCCCCCCCCTTTTTTACCGTAAGGATTCGAACTAAACAATTTGTGTCTCACTTGATCATTAGTCACGGAGAGGTCAGAAATAGATCTCCGTTCAACAGAATGAACATTCATTTGATCTTGATCCTTGTGGAGCGAAAAAGGCACTATACTGGATCTGCACAGAGCTCCTGATAATATCCATAAATGACTTGTTTTGGGTAAGAGATGAACATTACCATATTTATATTCAGGTGCATGGTACACATCGGTACTCCAGTGCATTTCTCCCTCTGAGTCAGAATAAATATGTTTTCGAACTTTCTCTTTAACTTTATTAAAATTGAAAGTGGATGTTCCAGCGCGAATCTCAGCAATCACTTGTTCTGATTCTACATATTGATCGTTTTGAACTAAAAGAAAACTTTTGGGTGGAATATTCACATTATGTAGAATATCGTGACTCTCAATAGTTACATACAGGTCTATATAACATAGAAAAGCAGGATGCCCATGACGTGTACGTGTGGGATGAACCAAATCCTCATTGAATTTGATTTTTCCCTTAAAAGGAGCTCGTACATGTTCTGCAGTACCACCTGTGAATACTCCACCGGTATGAAAAGTTCTTAATGTTAGTTGAGTCCCCGGTTCGCCGATTGATTGACCCGCAATAATACCTACTGCTTCTCCTAATTCGACCAGGTCGCCATGAGTGGGACTCTGACCATAACATAATCGACAGATCCAAGATATACTCCTGCAAAGAAAGGGGGTTCGAATATATATTGGTTGTGTTCGAAAGGTTATGAATCGAGTGACAAGTCCAACCCCAATATCTTTATTTTGAGCGGCAATGCAACGTGGGCCCATATATATATTGTATGCTAATACACGACCAATTAGTGTTTGGACCCAAATTCTTTCCGTCATCCCATTTCTAGGACTCACGGAAATGCCTCGGGTAGTGCCACAATCTGTTCTACGTACAACAATGTGTTGAACTACTTCAACAAGTCTACGCGTGAGGTATCCAGCATCTGATGTTCGTACAGCAGTATCCACAACTCCTTTGCGGGCTCCGTAGCAGGAAATGATATATTCTGTTAAAGAAAGTCCTTCGCGTAAATTGCTTTGAATCGGTAAATCAATCATTTGTCCTTGGGGATCCGACATTAATCCTCTCATACCTACTAATTGGTGTACCTGAGATGCATTTCCTCTAGCTCCCGAAAAGGACATTATATGGACTGAATTAGAAGGATCAGTCATCCTAAAATTAGGATGCATTTCTTGTCTCAAATATTCACTTGTAGCATACCATATCTCAATGGATTGGCGTAATTTTTCTACTGTGTGTACATTCCCATAATGATGGTGCTTTTCTAAAATGAAACTTTGTTGTTCAGCATCTTGGACTAGCCACCCCTTAGAAGGTACTGTTAAAAGATCATCAATTCCTAATGAAATGGATGTAGCAGTGGCTTGCTGGAAACCCAGAGTCTTTACTTGATCCAGGGTGTGCGATGTATATGCCATTCCGAAGTGATCTATTAATCTGCTAATAAGTCGTTTCATGGCAGACCCATCTATCGCTTTATTGTAAAAGAACAGATCAGCCCATTCTGCCATAAGTACTTCTCTATTCCGCTGAGTAGGATTCGCCAATGGGTTTGAGTCAGTGATTCGAAGACCTCCTTTACTGGATCTCGATTCATGTAGAAATTAAGGAATTATGATTCCAGTTGAACCGGAGAGATCCAAATTCCCGCGGTATTACATAATTCCTTAGCTTAGGTACCGTATGAGTAGGCCTGACAAAACCCCTGTATGGCTTCTTCTATTTCTCGAGAAAAAGAAATATGACCAACAGTGGTTCGGGTGTATATACAAAGGGTTTGTTTTTTTATACGTCTTACTATTAGATAGTGCCCATAAATTTCATGATAGGTACCCAAAGATTCATATTGAACTTCGACAGGAACTTCTCTTGAGGCAATGACACGTTGATCTAGTCGCCACCGAAGCCACAAAGGACTATCTAAATTGATTCGTTTCTGCTGATAAACTATAAGTACATCGTAGGAACTACAAAAATAGGGCTCTTTCTCTTTCGTAGTATATTTATACTTATAATCATTAACTGTTTCATTTTGATAGTTTATGCGATTCCATGGATTATACCTATTTGCACAAATACCTCGACGATTCCCGATCGTTAATACATAGAGTCCAATAAGCATATCTTGGGTTGGTACCGAAATGGGATCTCCAATAGCCGGAGAAAAGAGATTCATATGAGAAAACATAAGTAAACGAGCCTCCGCTTGCGCTTCCAAAGATAAAGGTACATGAACAGCCATTTGATCCCCATCAAAGTCTGCATTGAATCCTTTACGAACTAATGGATGTAAACAAATAGCACGTCCACCCCCTAAAATGGGCTGG